TTTAAATAACATAATGAAATTTAAATAGCATAACATAAAAAGGTAAGCTTTTCGTTTGCTGGGAAGTCGTTACTAAACTAATGGTTCCCGCCTGAAGGGGTGATTGAAGCTAGACTATAAAAATTTTAAATTCTGTATACATGGACCCCCCCCTTTTTCACCTTCTTTTCAACTGCCAGTGCCAGATCTTATGAATTCGGGTCAATTGAATCTCAACTGTTCCTATTTTGTCTCTTGAAGAAGTAAATGAGTTATATTGAGTTCTATTCTATTAGAATAGAAATATGTGTTTTTCATATTTAAAATTGTTAAATGTAATTTAATATTGTTTAATATTTTAATATTGTATAATATATATATATATATATTATGTTAATGTTATCATATGTGTTTTTTTATTCCTTACTTGACAACAGTAAGATACTTGACAACAGTAAGAAATTAAGTAATAAACTGAGAAAAAGAAAAAAAGAATAATCAATAAAAAAAAAAGAAGAATAAAAAAGAAATATTAAATTAAATAATAATAAATGGGACTTCGATCATAGGAATGATAATGGAAATTTCTCTTGTTGTTGTTGCTTCAATAACAAGTATTTTTGATTGATATAAATTCCAAATTAAATCGTTTGATCTATGAAGGATTCATTGGAATAAAAGAATAAATGTCCCGGCCAGTACTTAAGCGGATCAGGCCGGGAGAATAAACCTTTCGTATAAAATCAAAGAACTAAGATATTCTTTCTATTGAGGAGATCCATTTTATTTTGAGTCATTATCTATATTGAATTCCTGATCAATTGCTTTTTCTATCTTTTTCTTATTTTTCTTATATTTATTATTTTTCTTATACATATTTTCTTATACATAATAATATATTTATACTATAATATATTTATATATATATTTTTTTATTTAGTATAAATATATACCTTTCTTTTTATTTTATTTAAATTATTTTATTTAAATATTAAATACTTATATTAAATACTTGGTTAAAGTTTAAATTAAAATAACTATTTAAATAATTTCTATTATTTATTAGAATATTTTAGAATATTTCTAATTTCTATTTTAATAATATAATAATAAATTCTATTATTAAAATAGAATAATTTAATAAAATAAATAATAATAATTAAATAATAATTATTAAATAATAATTAAAAAATTAAATAAGATTAAATAAAAATAAATAAATAAAATGAAAAAATAAAATAAAGAAAAGAAGGTGGATTTTTATCAATCTTTATTTCACGTGTTACATCACATAACAAATTTTCAATTTGGAATTAGGAGAGATGGCTGAGTGGACTAAAGCGGCGGATTGCTAATCCGTTGTACGAATTATTTGTACCGGGGGTTCGAATCCCTCTCTTTCCGCTTTCTCTGATCACTTGGGATTTTCGAATTCGAAAAGATTCTCATCCCTTGATTTTATCATAGTTAAATGTATGAAACAAATAAGATTATTAAGAATTAATTTTGAAAAAAGCAAAAAAACTCGAAATTTGTTATTCCTCACGTCCAGGATTGCGTCCTGGATCATTAGATAAGAATCCAAAGATAAAAAGGGAAACAAAGAATATCACTACTGTGTAAACAAAGAGTTTGAGAGTAAGCATTACACAATCTCCAAGATCATTTTTTTTTTGAAAGAGGGGAATAGATTACCTATTTTTTACCACATATACCATTTTATTTGTTTTGACACCCCGAAAAATGAAAAATAAAATGAAGTCTTTTCTTGAAAAGTCATTTTTTTTTAACGAATTTATTTGTAATAAGATTTTTATTCATTCGTTACCCGAAATTTCTTGTCATATCAATAATTAGATATTGTGGAGTACCTAATAGTCCATACTCACTGGAAGGTCAGAACGGGGAAAAGGCTGATCCAAATTCATCGCTGCGGTTATTCATTCAATATACAAGAATTTAGATTTTTGAATCGAGGGTTCGTAATGTAAGACTTATCTGATCTTATCAATTTTTAGAATTTTTTTATCGAATACAGCATCAATTTAGCAAAGTATTAAAGATTTCATCGAAAACTTACAGCGGCTTGCCAAACAAAGGCTAAGAGAAAAAAGAGTACAGGTATGACAGGCATAACATCTACGATTGGATTGAAAATGGCATAAGCTTCGGGCAATTTGGCGAAGAAAAAACTACTCGAATAAAGGACAGAATTAAGACAGATACCGATTAAACTAAAGATATTAAGCATAACAAGCATTTCGTTCTTGTGGATTAGATAATTTAGAGTTTTTTTTATAAGGGAAAAATGAAAAAGGCAGATCAAGAAATCCTCCTTTTTCTTCGGTTCGGACTCTCCCAAATAAAAAATCCCTCCCCCCATTATCATTCTAAAATGAGAATATAAGGAATTCAACTTTCATACAATATCTTAATTGAATTCTATGTAATGATCAATGAATTTTTTTGATTCTATATCTGCATGTCTTGAACCCTAGCAACAAAATATCCCATATGTTTTTATGTATTTGGGTTGGGATTGACGAATAACCAATACCCATATTAGTGTTGATTAGTATCGAATAGAAATAAAAATGGGGCGTGGCCAAGCGGTAAGGCAGCGGGTTTTGGTCCCGTTATTCGGAGGTTCGAATCCTTCCGTCCCAGATCGTCTTTCATGAAACGAAAGATGGGATCACACTGCATTCCACATAAAACAAGAATTTGTTAAAGGGAAAAATCCATTCTTATTAATTTTCAGAATGGTTCTAAGAATCATATCTGAGAATTCGTTTGGTTTCTCACAAACGGAATCAAGTGTCAAATGTGGGTAAAATTAAATATCTTTATTTTCATTCAAAAAAGGGATTTTTGGTCTATTATATCATAAACATTCAGGATATGCTCGTACTACTCATATTCATTTCATATTCATTTTGAAGTTAGTTCCTTAGAGAAACTTTATGTCCCATATCTAATACCTATGAAATGGGAATTATCACATGATGCATTCTGAATCAGAATGTGAGAGAAAGACCTCTCTATTCCCTTTCCCCAAACCTAAAGTCAATAAAAAGAAAATAAATGGTATCCCGCCCAATTCCACATAGAATGTAGAGATTAAAGAGTGGGGAGTTTTGAATTTCATCACAGGTCTTAAAACTTCTAATTAAAGTTGGGTTGGCGCGGAAAAAAAAATAGGAAAAACAGATTGATCTGGACCTTATTTTTTTGTATCTTAGATATTAGCTGGTTCAAATGAACCATTGTAAATCAATGTAATGTAGTGATTGGGGAGAAATTCGTATATTCCATCTACTTGACTTTAGAATTGATCGAAAAATTCTTGAAGAAGTAAAACAAAATCTGTATAAAAAACAAGGCCTATGCCTATATGATATATATTATGTATTTTTATTGTATTGTTGTATTTCAGTAACAAGGGCTTTTCGGTTAAGTGAAAAGGATCTGTGATTTTTAAAATATCTATAATTAGAATTACCCCGGCTAAGGTAAGAACTCTTAGTTGTATATGATGGATCCGAAAAGATCATACTTCTCTGATTCTTGATTCAGATTTTCTCTTTCAGATGAAAGAAAGAATAACAATAACGTAAGGAACTCCATTTTACCTTACACGAGATCGTTTTTTTTTTTTTTTTACTTCATTTTTTTTTTCTTGATTGGTACCGGAATTGGTACTGGAAGAAGTATGAGAAATCAATATTATCAAAATTTCGACTTTTTCGGGTCATTGGAATAGCTTATTTGGTTACTAATTGATTTGATTTCGGGATTGGAAATCATTAGTATTCTACTATAGAAACAGAAACCTCTTTTGGAGGTTTATAGTTTATTTGTTCGAGAAAACAGGATCCTTCATGATTGATCGTCTCGAACAATCTGTTGAAGATGTAAATAATAAGTCTTAAGCAAACTCGTTTATTCGTCTTATTTATAAATATAAATAAATATTTTCATTCATATGATAGAATATGGGGTTAAATTAAATAAATTCGATCCTTGCTGACCCTTATCCGGATAAATACTTATTTATCCGTAGATAGAAAGTATGGACTATTATATACCGGTTGAACCAATGACTATTCATGATTTTATATTGAATCAATTCCATACCGCTTTGAAATTTCAATTAGAGGAATGTTATGGTAAAACTTCGTTTGAAACGATGTGGTAGAAAGCAACGTGCGACTTGAAGGACATGATCGGCTGTGGATTTTTACATCCGCCATCTTCTATAGTAATGAAGATGCTCTTGGCTCGACATAGTTTGTTCTGCCCGGAACCTAATTTGTGTTGGGTTATAAGTAAATAGTACATTATGAAGCTCGAGAAGAAAGGATTGATTCATTTTTCAAGGGAAAGAATCTAGGGTTAGTGAAAATCAATAAGTTAGACCAACTTTGTAAGTATATCCTCACTATATATAAATTCTAAATTGAAAGGTTCAAATTCAGAACAAGTTTGAAAAGTCCAATTTTTCGAAATTGGTAAAACTATTTCGATGAAAAGTGTATCACAAGGGAATCAATCGTTCGTATTCTATTTATATAGAAAGAAATAACAAAAAAGGTATGTTGCTGCCATTTTGAAAGGAATAAGGATCCCCGAGGTAATGTCTAAACCCAACGATTTCACAAAGCAAAGATAAAGGATTCCGAAACAAGGAAACACTATTTTCAATTGTCTCAACAATTGGATCAGACTGAGGAATAAAAATAGATTCGAAATGAGACAAACAAAAGAGTTTAGAGACGGCTCAATAAATGTCTAAGGATTTTCTTGTCAGAATTACCCAACTTGAGTTATGAGTATGAATGAGATTTCTTCCTTTTTCTGTAAGGAAGAAGAAAAAAGTACTCAATTCAAATCATAGTAAAATTCATGATTTTATGGATCTACTTGCTATTATATACAGAAATTAGAATCATTTTTCTCGAGCCGTATGAGGAAAAAACCTCCTATACGTTTCTAGGGGGGGCGTTGTTTATTTACATCTATCCCAATGAGCCATCTATCGAATCGTTGCAATTGATGTTCGATCCCGAAGAGAAGGAAGAGATCTTCGAAAAGTAGGTTTTTACGATCCGATAAAGAATCAAACTTATTTAAACGTTCCTGCTATTCTATATTTCCTTGAAAAAGGTGCTCAACCTACGGGAACTGTTTATGATATTTTAAGGAAGGCAGAATTCTTTAAAGAAAGAACTTCGAGTTAATTAAAGTCAAAAACAAAATTATTAAATAAATAAAATAAAGTAGGGAAGGGTAACTAGTATCTATCCTTGTGTAATTATTTATATTTACACACCATTTGCCTTTTTCTTGCTTTATTCATATTTTGGTGGGGGAATTGAATTTAACAACAAACAAGGGGTTAAGCTTGCTTATCGTACTTTTATTGATTGAATAAACCGGGGATTTTTTCTTTACCTTTTCCTTAATTTTTCCATTTCAATTTCTTATTTATGTTTATGTTGTGCCAATCCAACACAAGTCTTTATTTTATTTACTTGATTTATTTTCTCAACATTGCATTTATATTGACAATGGTGTATCGAACAAATATAATTCGATCGTAGATAAATAGGGCTGTTTATCCCCACCCCATATTAGTTTTTTTTGTTTCCTTCACTCAAATGATGGGTTTGCTTTGCTGCATTTACTCTCATACAAGATGTATTTTCTTAAGTAAAATCCAAAAAGAATTTGATACAAAATGGGTGGTCTGTCATAATTTTTACATTTAGATTGGGAATATTTTTAATCCGATCTGCTCATTTTGGTATTTTGTGTTTATAATTGATCATAAAATCTTTCTTTTCAATGTGTTGCTAGTTCAATGTTTTGATAGGGTCGTGCAGTGCAATTCAATTGATTTTTGTATTTCGATCGTATCTACATATCCTATTTATCCGGGTTGCTAACTCAACGGTAGAGTACTCGGCTTTTAAGTGCGACTATGATCTTTTACACATTTGGATGAAGCAACGAATTCGTCCAGACTATTGGTATAGTCTATAAGACCACGACTGATCCTCAAGGGTAATGAATGGAAAAAACAGCATGTCGTAATAAAATCAATTTCTTATTTTATTAATTTATTATTTTATTAGATTTTCGATTTTATTAATTTATTTAATTTGAAATGAAAGTCAAAGTTAAAAAGTTAAAGTAGAACTTTGAGTTTATCCTTACCGGATCGTTACAGTTCCAAAAGATTGTTTTGATTTTTGGAAGGGGACAAATACAGTTGGGTCTAGTGAATAAATGGATAGAGCTCTATGGCTCCAATTCTGGTAAAATAAAAAGCAACGAGCTTATGTTCTTAATTGGAATGATTACCCGATCTAATTAGACGTTAAAAATGAATTAGTGCCTAATGCGGGAAAGAGTGGGTTCTCCTGTGAGTGAACCATTGATTTTTTCTTTTTTTTTTTCAGAATCCTAATTATTCTTTATTATGGATTGTAGGCGGATGTGTAGAAGAAACAGTATATTGATAAAGAGAATTTATTCCAAAGTCAAAAGAGCAATTGGGTTGCAAAAATAAAGGATTTTTTCTCCTGTTGTAATTATAACGAACATAAACCAATTGGATAGAAAAGGAAGGTAAAAAGATCTGTTGATTGGACTCCCCGTTTCGTTTCCGGGGTATATATTTTTTTCTTACTATATTATATATATAATACAATACATAATACCCTGTTCTGACCATATTGTACTATGTATGTATCATTTGATAAACCAAGAAAAACCTCCTGCCTCTGGCTCAAGTAGAAATGTAAATGGAAGAATTACAAGGATATTTAGAAAAAGATAGATCTCGGCAACAACACTTCCTATATCCGCTTCTTTTTCAGGAGTATATTTACGCGTTTGCTCATGATCATGGTTTAAATGATTCGATTTTTTACGAACCCGTGGAAATTATTGGTTATGACAATAAATCTAGTTCAGTACTTGTGAAACGTTTAATTATTCGAATGTATCAACAGAATTTTTTGATTAATTCGGTTAATTATTCTAATCAAAATTCTAATCAAAATCGATTCGTTGGGCACAACACTTATTTTTATTCTCATTTTTTTTCTCAGATGATATCAGAAGGTTTTGCGGTCATTGTGGAAATTCCATTCTCGCTGCGATTAGTATCTTTTCCCGAAGAAAAAGAAATACCAAAATGTCAGAATTTACGATCTATTCATTCAATATTTCCCTTTTTAGAGGACAAATTATCACATTTAAATTATGTGTCAGATATACTAATACCCTATCCTATCCATTTGGAAATCTTGGTTCAAATCCTTCAATGCCGGATCCAAGATGTTCCATCTTTGCATTTATTGCGATTCTTTCTCCACGAATATCATAATTGGAATAGTCTCATTACTCCGAAGAAATCAATTTACGTTTTTTCAAAAGAAAATAAAAGACTATTTTGGTTCCTATATAATTCTTATGTATCTGAATGCGAATTTGTATTCGTTTTTCTTCGTA